AAGTGAAGAAATTATCATAATAGAATAGAATATAGAATAATTAATAATAGAATAATAGAATATAGAATATTATATCATAATAGAATAGAATATAGAATAATTAATAATAGAATAATAGAATAGAATATAGAATAATTAATAATAGAATAATAGAATAGAATATAGAATAATTAATAATAGAATAATAGAATAGAATATAGAATAATTAATAATAGAATATAGAATATTATATCATAATAGAATATAATATAGAATAATCAATCAATTGGAATATCCAATAAAAAATAAAATAAAAAGGGAGGTTTGTGATGATTTTTAACTCTTTATGCATGAAGATAATAAATTCGGTCGTTGTGGTCGGACTCTATTATGGATTTCTGACCACATTCTCCATAGGGCCCTCTTATCTCTTCCTTCTCCGAGCTCGGGTTATGGAAGAAGGAACCGAGAAGGAGGTATCAGCAACAACTGGTTTTCTTACGTTTCTTTTCGATTATAAATACAAATGAAATAAATACGAAATAGAAAGTCTAAAATTTGTTAAATAAAAAAATAAATAAAAATATTGATACATAAGAAAAATACAAGAATAAATAAGACGAAATTCGTCCACCTCCCATACATTTGATACCTTCCCCTATAAAGAAACTTCCAACCCCAACTCCATTTGTAATTCCATCAATTACATGTCTATTAAAAAACTCAATTAGTTCGGCTAATCTTCTGACACCCATAATCAAGACCTTAGTATAAAAAATATCTATATAACCACGATTATATGACCAATCATATATCCAATTTTTCATTGGGTCCAAGATAATTCTTTTAGGACCCTTTTTAAAAAATGAATTGATTAAATCCAAATTTTGGAAAGATGAATAAACAGACCCGTAAAAAAAATATGCCATTAATAGTCCGAAAAGGGCTATACTTACTGAAAAAATGGCATTTGTAAAAAATTCATACCAATCTACAGAATAATTTGAATTTTGATGCAAAAGGTTTGTTGATGGAGTTAACCATTTGGATAATATATCCAAATCTACTACTCTTTGATCAAAAGGAATTCCTATTGATCCAATAAACAAAGTAAATAATCCCAATATAAGTAGAGGGAATAGCATAGTATTGTCCGATTCATGAGGATACATATAAGTATCTTTTTTTCCAAAGTAAGTACTAAAACAGCGTATTCTATTTATTACATTATCATATATTTTATATGTATCCTTTGAAGATGAAGAAAGAGAGACCTTATTATTGATTATTGCGAAAAATGAATTTCTATTTACTGCTTTAGGCGCCTCGTCTTTTCCCCATAGAGATATTGAAAAGAACGAGCCATTTTTAGTACTACTATAATTTTGAAAATTAACACGCAAATGTCCATCAAAAGTAAGTAAATACATCCGAAACATATAAAATCCAGTTAATCCTGCTGTGAAACAAGCTATTATTGCGAAAATTGGTGAATACAACCAACTATCATTAAGAATTTCATCTTTGGACCAAAAACAAGCAAGAGGCGGAATACCACAAAGAGAAAGTGTACCTAATAAAAAAGTCATTCTTGTAATTGGAACATATTTTGTTAAACCGCCCATAAGAACCATATTTTGACTTTTATCTGGTGAATAACCAACAATAGGTTCCATTGAATGAATAATAGATCCGGATCCTAAAAACAATAAAGCTTTAGAATAAGCATGAGTGATTAAATGGAATAAAGCAGCTCGATAAGAACCCATACCTAGAGCTAACATAATATAACCCAATTGAGACATTGTAGAATAGGCTAAACTTTTTTTAATGTCTCCTTGAGCAAGAGCCAAAGTGGCTCCTAATAATACTGTTATTACGCCTATTAAAGATATTAGATTCATTATGTAAGGTATTACTATGAAAAGAGGAAGAAGCCGAGCTACAAGAAAAATCCCCGCTGCTACCATGGTAGCAGCGTGTATAAGAGCCGAAATAGGAGTGGGTCCCTCCATGGCATCAGGTAACCATACATGAAGGGGAAATTGTGCGGATTTCGCGATTGCGCCGACGAATAAGAAAGATGCGCACAGAGTAGCAAATAAAGAATTGACCTCATTATTATGGATCAAGTTTTTTACTATTTCGAACAAATCCCGAAATTCAAAACTGCCTGTTATCCAATAAAAACCTAAAATTCCTAATAATAAACCAAAATCCCCTACACGATTAGTTACAAAAGCTTTTTGGCAAGCACTTGCTGCAATTGGTCGTGTAAACCAAAAACCTATTAATAAATACGAACACATTCCCACTAGTTCCCAAAAAATATAAATTTGTATCAGATTGGAACTAGTAACTAATCCCAACATGGAAGTATTAGAAAAACTCATATAAGCAAAAAATCTCAAATATCCTTGATCGTGAGACATATAGTTGTCACTATAAATAAGAACCATAATTCCCACAGTAGTAATTAGTATTGACATAATCGAAGTAAGTGGATCGATCAAGTATCCAAACTCTAATGAAAAATCATTATTGATGGTCCAAGACCATAGATATTGATAAATAAAACTTCCATTTATTTGCTGAAGAGACAGATTCGCCGAAAACGCCATAGTTATACTTAGCAGTAAAATACTAATAAAAGCACACATACGACGAAGATTTTTTGTTGCTGTGGGAATAATCAGAAGTCCAAATACTATTGATATAGTAACTGTAAGTGGAAGAAAGGGTATTATCCATGCATATTGATATGTATGTTCCATAAAAAACAAATTAATTTTTTTTTTTATTGTTTCCGATTCACCAATTCTTACCTCTTTCGAGAGGAACAATAATAAAAGAAATAAACATTCTACTACTATTACTATTATATTAACTATTATATTCTGGTGAGTTATAACCATATAATATAGTAAGGAAAAAGAAAAAGAGTTATACAAAAAACAGTGTTTAATTCGAATGTGGGTCATAGTATCTATTACTAATTCGAATCAATAAAAGGGTATCTTAGTTATTCTAATTAATTGAATTTGAGTAATTATCTAATAAGAGCTAATTGATTGGATTCCAATAAGGAAAACTTATGTTTCTTGGAAGTACTATGATACTCCTTACTTCATATAGAACTGAACTACAAAATGGACTAAGGTTATCTTTCTCCGGTAATGGAATGTCTTGTTTAAGAGATTAACGACTAATTCTAATTTAATTAGAATTCAAATTCTAGGGATCGCACGCTGAAGTTAATCATTAATCAATTTCAATGTTAAAAATTGAAAAAAAAAAATAATAAAATTATTTGGATTTTTCAAATAAGACTCTCTTCCTTTTTTTTTTTTATATATATCCCTATATATGCGATATGTAATGGGCACATATATTTATTTTATTTGTATTTTTAGATTTTGTATGTTATGTTATTAAATTGATTATCCACAAGATAATTATGGATAATAACTAAAAAGAATGGTCTATTTTGATTTGAACAATACATGTCTTTCACATACAACGATAAAAATGAGTACTCCTTTTTGAATGGCGGTTCCAAAAAAACGTATTTCTCTGTCAAAGAAACGTATTCGTAAAAATATTTGGAAGAAGAAGGGATATTTAACTGCAGTAAAAGCTCTTTCTTTAGCTAAATCTGTTTCCACGGGGCGCTCTAAAAGTTTCTTTTTGCCGTAAATAAAAAAAAAAAATAATAAAAGAAAATCTTGAAATGATCTGAGTCGACATACCATAAAGAACTGAAACTTTTTGAATTCAAGATGAATGATTCACATTAACTAATGTGTTGAACTCCTCAATATGAGTTAGATCAATATGAGTTAGAACTAGCTGCCGTGGTATGTAGAATAAGAATTTTTTCATCTCTTGGTCTCTATAAGATTGGTCTCTATAAGATAAGTATTATTTTAGTTTTCATTATAATACACTTACACTCATTATTTTTCATTTTGAAGTTAATGTTAACTCGCGATATTCTTATTATTTATTATTATTCTTTTTTTTTTTCAATCTCTCTCAATTAACTTTTAGAAAAGTTAATTGAGAGAGATTGAAACTCTTTTCTTATATGTATAGCCCAGGACCCAATTAGATTTAGTAAATGGTATATTTAGTAATTAGTAAATGGTATCATAAATTATAAATTATGGACACAACTACAACTACAACTAATAGTATTATTAATAATACTAAGGTATTGAAATTGTTAGAAAATTTCCTTTGATTTAGTGATTTGATTGTGATACATATGCAATTCTATTTCTATTTTTTTTTTTTTAGAAATCCATGAAATAAACGAATTGTCATAAAAAAAGAGTTTTCTAAAAAAAATAGAAAAAGGGACAATTTTGAGTTCTATCTGTTCCAGGAGAACTCAGTTTCTAGTATGTGAAAGTTGATTGTTAAAAATGAACCCCACAGCGATACTAACTAAGGATTATTGAAATTCACATATGAATTTCAAATGAAAACGAGCTTTATTCATCGATTCTCATCAAGTTTTCTAAACTATATGGAATTCTGGAATCTCGACGATTCAACATGAACTGACTATTATTTATTATTATTTAAAGTAAGCCGCCATGGTGAAATCGGTAGACACGCTGCTCTTAGGAAGCAGTGCTAGAGCATCTCGGTTCGAGTCCGAGTGGCGGCATCCCCTAAAAGAAGGGACATAATGGATCCTATAATGTATTTAATTCCCGATTTTAATTCTGTAATGGGGCTCCTCCTTTTTATGATATTTGTGACTTTAGAACATATATTAACTCATATCTCTTTTTCGATCATTTTAATGGTAATTATGATTCATTTGATGACCTTATTAGTCCACGAAATCGTGGGATTGCGCGATTCGTCAGAAAAAGGAATGATAGCCACCTTTTTCTCTATAACAGGATTATTAGTTATTCGTTGGATTTATTCAAGGCATTTCCCATTAAGTAATTTATACGAATCATTAATTTTCCTTTCATGGAGTTTCTCCATTATGCATATGATTTCTAAGATTAAGATACAGAACACAAAAAATGATTTAAGCGCAATAACCGCACCAAGTGCTATTTTTACCCAAGGTTTCGCCACGTCGGGTCTTTTAACGGAAATGCATCAATCCGCAATATTAGTACCCGCCCTACAATCTCAGTGGTTAATGATGCACGTAAGTATGATGTTATTGAGCTATGCAGCTCTTTTATGTGGATCATTATTATCAGTCGCTCTTCTAGTCATTACATTTCGAAAAAACATCAATATTTTTTTGAAAAGAAAACACTTCTTAATTAAGAAATTTTTCGTTGGTGAAATCGAATACTTGACTAAAAAAAGAAGTGTTTTTAAAAACACTTCTTTTCTTTCATTTCAAAATTATTACAAATACCAATTGACTCAGCGTTTGGATTATTGGAGTTCGCGTGTCATTAGTTTGGGGTTTACCTTTTTAACTATGGGCATTCTTTCCGGAGCAGTATGGGCTAATGAGACATGGGGATCTTATTGGAATTGGGACCCCAAGGAAACTTGGGCATTTATTACTTGGACCATATTCGCGATTTATTCGCATACTAGAACAAATCAAAGTTTCCGAGATATAAATTCGGCACTTGTAGCTTCTATAGGATTTCTTATAATTTGGATATGCTATTTTGGGATTAATTTATTAGGAATAGGTCTACATAGTTATGGGTCATTCACATTAACATAACTCTAATTGAATAAACTACATGAAGAATACATAAGAAGATTGTCTCATATATAACGAAAGCTTGTTAGAGTTTTTGAGAACCATTTGACTCTTAGAGTCAAATGGTTCTCAAAAACTCTAGAGGCATCTCATTTCTCATTAAAATCTTAATTCACTTCATTTTTTTTTTTTTCTTTTGCATTCTACAGCGAACGATTTTAAAAATTAAAGAATTATAAGACTTTTTGTTTCATTAATGAAAACTATCTATAAAAATAATTAGATAGGATAGCTTGTACCTTGTCAACTGATAACAAGAGAACAAAATCCGGATAAATACCAATCCCTATTACGGGTAGAAAGATACAGATCGAAATAAATAGTTCTCGTGGTCCAGAATCGGAAAAATGAGAGTTTGGAACATTGAATAGCTTGTATCCGTAGAACATCTGACGTAACATAGATAATAAATAAATAGGAGTTAATATCATTCCAATTGCCATTAAAAAGATAATTAGCACTTTTGGCACCAAAAGAAATTTGGAGCTGGTAATTATTCCAAATAATACTACTAATTCTGCAACAAAACCACTCATTCCTGGCAATGCAAGAGAAGCCATCGAGAAACTACTGAACATGGTAAATATTTTTGGCATTGGTATTGATATCCCCCCCATTTCGTCGAGATAAACAAGACGTATTCTATCACAACTCGTTCCCGCCAAGAAAAAAAGTGCAGCACCAATAAATCCATGAGAAAGCATTTGTAAAATGGCTCCATTTAGTCCCATGCCGGTTATAGAACCAATTCCTATAATTGTGAAACCCATGTGCGATACGGAGGAATAGGCTATTCTCTTTTTAAAATTGCGTTGACCGAAAGAGGTTGAAGCTGCATAGATTATTTGCATTGTTCCCACTATCACAAACCAGGGAGAAAATATAGAATGAGCATGGGGTAACAATTCCATATTTATTCGAATCAATCCATATGCTCCCATTTTTAATAAGATTCCGGCTAGAAGCATACATGTACTGTAATGTGCCTCTCCATGGGTATCTGGTAACCATGTATGTAGGGGTATAATCGGTGATTTGACAGCATAAACAATAAGGAAACCAAAATAGAATATTATTTCCAATGCCACAGGATATGATTGATTAGCTAGTCTTTCAAAATCTAATGTTGGTTCATTGGAACCATATAAACCCATACCTAGAACTCCTATTAAGAGAAAAATAGAACCCCCTGCAGTGTACAAAATAAACTTTGTAGCCGAGTACAGACGTTTCTTTCCTCCCCACATGGATAAAAGTAAGTAAACAGGAATTAATTCTAACTCCCACATGATGAAAAAAAGTAAAAGGTCTCGAGAAGAAAATGATCCTATTTGACCACTGTACATTGCTAACATCAGGAAATAGAACAATCGCGAATTTCGAGTAACTGGCCAAGCTGCTAAAGTAGCTAAAGTGGTGATAAATCCTGTCAATAAAATAGGTCCTATGGAAAGTCCATCGATTCCCAATCTCCAGTGAAAATCCAAAATTTTTATCCATTGAAAATCTTCTTCCAATTGGATTAATGGATCATCCAATTGGAAATGGTAACAAAATGCATAAGTCGTTAGAAGGAGTTCTAATAAACATATACATATGGTATACCACCGAAACACCTTATTCCCCCTATAAGGGGGAATAAAAATTAAAGAACCCGCAAATATCGGCAAAACAACAAGTAGTGTTAACCAAGGAAAATAACTCGTGATAAAGACAAGATACGTTTTGACCAGAAAAGACCGTGCTCAGAATCTATGTTCTAGAGTAGGGGCTTTTGTCGGTAAAGGGGAATCAAATGATTCAAGTGGAGTTTTTTGTAACGTATCAATCAATAAGATAGAGCCATGCTGCGAGTTGTTTCATGCCATAAATAAACACGGACACTCAAAAAATCTGTTGGGCAAGCGGATTCACATCTCTTACAACCTACACAATCCTCGGTTCTTGGCGCGGAAGCAATTTGTTTAGCTTTACATCCGTCCCAAGGTATCATTTCCAATACATCCGTGGGGCAGGCTCGTACACATTGAGTACACCCTATACATGTATCATAAATTTTGACTGAATGTGACATTGAAACTAAAAATGCAAGTTTTGAACATAAAGAATTTTCGATCTGGTATGATAAAATCAGTAGTAAATGAATTATATATTTATATTGTAGATACCAGATGAACCAGTAATTTATATAAATTTTTTAGAATGAATATATTTCTAAATATTTCTAAATCTGTTCATGATAAACTGCCAAGAGACTTTGATTTACGTTTTACCAATCACAGTCATATGAGTCGCACATAAATACAAAATAATATTTTATATTTTTGAAAAAAAAAATTAAAATATATATATATATATATTAATCGAATTATGATAAATAATTCATATGTCTTTCTTATATTTATATAATGAATGATTACGACTAATTATTCAACAAATTCGATTGATTGATACGAGTTGATTTTATGTTATGATGGATCGACGAAACAATAGCTAACCCAATAGCTGCTTCTGCAGCTGCAATAGCTATGACAAAGATTGAGAAAATGTCTCCTTTTAATTGGCGACTATCAAATAAATCAGAAAATGTTACGAGATTTATATTAACCGAATTTAGTATAAGCTCAAGACACATAAGCGCTCTAACCATGTTTCGACTTGTGATTAATCCATAGATACCAATAGAAAATAAATAGATACTCAAAAAAAGTACATGCTCGAACATCATCGACTAACTCCTCATCAATCTCGATTTATTTCAATATGAACAACAATTCGAATGATTTGATTGACTATAATAGAACAATTACAATTACAGAACAAAAGAAGGTATTGGTAATGGCTTTAACTAAAAACTTGAAACTTTTTAAAAATAAAAAATAGAATTCTGAAACTTTTTGGAATTATAACTATTTTTTATTGACGAGCCATAGTAATTGCACCTATTAGGGAAACTAATAGAATTATAGAAATGAGTTCAAACGGAAGATAAAAATCTGTTGATAAATGAATCCCAATTTGTTGAACGTTAATTATTAAGTCCTGTTCTAGAATCTGGTTTGATCTTGTAGTCCAAAGAATTCCGTACCACGACGTATCTGGGATAGTAGTAATTAGTGAAAAAAGAATACTTATACAAACCAGTGACGTAACCCCATCTCCAATGGTCCAAAGACGGGAATCATTGGAATATTCCGAACCATTCATGAACATTACAGCAAATATGATTAAGACATTTATGGCTCCTACATAAATAAGGAGTTGCGCGGCAGCTACAAAATAGGAATTCGATGGAATATATAATAAGGATATACAAACAAGAACCAATCCCAACGAAAAGGCAGAATAAATTGGATTAGTAAATAAGACTACTCCTAGACCCCCTAATATAAGAACTGCTCCTAGAAATACTACAAGAATCTCATGTATTGGTCCAGATAAATTCATTATGTATAAAATAAGAGATAAATAAGTCTAAAGATTTCATGACCTTACTGAATAGTCCAGGAAGGGAAAAGCACTTACCCCATTTTTTTTTTTTTTTTTTTTCATCCTAAAAAAGAGTAGTTTCCATTTGATATTTGGAAATCATCACGAAAAAAAAATTCTCAGTTTAAATCAAAGAATGATCCTCAACAATTAATAGTTATTATTTATAGTCACTGACTAACCAAAATGAAAAAAGCTTGTATCCTTTCTATCAGAATATCAAAACAATATCTTAGGAATTGGTAATTGTTCTTGAATCGAGGGATTTTTCTTTGTATATTTTGCTTTGGGTCGAATTCATAACGGTTTGAATTGTGTAATCTCCAATTACTGACATTGGTAACCGACCCAAAGCAATTTGATTATAATTCAATTCGTGACGATCATAAGTAGAAAGTTCATATTCTTCAGTCATTGATAAACAGTTTGTTGGACAATATTCGACACAGTTACCACAAAATATACAAATACCGAAATCAATACTATAATTAAGCAATTGTTTCTTTTTAATATCTCTTTCAAATCTCCAATCAACAACGGGTAGATCTATAGGGCATACACGAACGCATACTTCACAAGCAATACATTTATCAAATTCAAAATGGATTCGACCGCGGAAACGCTCTGATGTGATAGATTTTTCATAAGGATATTGAATAGTTATAGGCAAACGATTTGTGTGGGATAAGGTAATTACGAAACTTTGACCAATGTACCTTGCGGCTCGTATTGTTTGTTGACCATAATTCATGAACCTAGTCACCATAGAAAACATATTGTATATATCGATGAATAAATTGATGTTTTTTTTCTCTTGTTTAAGAGAGGTTATGAGTATAGAATATCGTTATCGTATTCTTTGTATTTTGTATTTATAGTGAAACAAGTTGGAAAGAAGTTGTCAATAATAGATTACCTAGAGAAATAGGTAAAAGAAATTTCCATCCAAGATTTAATAGCTGATCCATTCTCATCCTAGGTAAAGTCCATCTTGTTGTGATAGAGATGAACAGAAACAAATAAGCTTTAGCTAATGTACTAAAGATACCAATTGTCATTCCCAAGACTCCATTTGTTCCGATAGGTTCCGGAATGGATATGTACGGAATAGAGAAATTCCACCCACCTAAATAAAGAACTGTTACAAATAATGAAGAAACTAAAAGATTTAGGTAAGAAGCAACGTAAAATAAACCATATTTTATACCTGAATATTCAGTTTGATAACCTGCTACTAATTCCTCCTCTGCTTCTGGTAAATCAAAGGGCAATCTCTCACATTCCGCAAGAGAAGAAATTATAAAAACTATAAACCCTATAGGTTGCCGCCACAGATTCCACCCCCAAAAACCGTATTTTGACTGTGCCTCAACTATATCAACTGTACTTGAACTGTTAGATAATTATAGTTGATAATAACATCACTGTTCTCATCACTATTCCAAAACCGTACATGAGATTTTTACCTCATACGGCTTCTCTATGGACACAAATAAATGTAAGGACCTGTTCGGTAAGGTATCCGTGGATAGTGGATACAATAAAAATACATCGGAGAGTCCAAAAAATTAGACCCATGTAATTCTGTCGGCTAGAAAAAGGCGCTTCCGAATTGATCTCATCCCTTATAATTTAAATGAATCTTTGTTTGGTTTTGGTAATAATTGAATCCTTCAATAAAATACTCGTTATAAAAAGAAATAGATAGAAAGAATTAGTCACTAGTTCATGAATCATAAATAATCAGAATTCCACATGTATGGCTATATATGGAGGAAAAAATAAATAAAGATCTTTTTTTTTTATTCTATATATTGCATTCTATTTCTTTTATTCCTGTTCTTCTTTCTCAGAAAAAAAAAAGTACTATTAAAAAATAAATAAAGGGATTAATTCGTTCTTGATAGTAATTTATTTATTCAGTGAATAGGAGCATACTCTAGATCGAAATCGTGGGAAAGTACTGCTTGATCGTTTCTACCAACTTAAAGCCCCTATTATGATTCGTTTTATGTGGAAATACCTATTTTTTTGATACCTTACATTATCTATTACTAATCCTTTGTGTATCTTGGTGTTCCTAACTGTTCACTGATTTTTGATTGATCCCCGCTATGGTTATGGTAAGGTAATATATACAAGTACAGTAATAGAAACTCCATACAGTTGATCTTTTGCATCCGCTTCAAGATATGATGACTAATCAAAAAATCTTGGGATAAACAGTTTTCACTGCTTATGTTTTCTGTCACTTTTTTCTTGTATATAGGGAATGAGATTTTATCCTCTTACTACAAATTGAAAAGCTGTTTTCTTTCACTCATATAACTATTTGGTTTAACTCATCGACCTGAATTGAATGAATGATGAATAAAAAATAAAAAATGAAGATATCTATTCAATACATTCACCTTCTTTCCTTTATTTTATTTCTGGGAGAGGTCAAAGTTTATGTTCCAACGAATCACACGTAGAGATATTGATAATACACATAGAGTTAATGGTATTTCATAACTAATAGATTGAGCAGCAGCTCGTAGACCACCTGAAAAGGAATATTTATTATTTGATCCATATCCTGATATAAGAAGCCCGATGGGAGCAATACTTGAAATAGAGATCCATAAAGAAACACCTATACTGAGATCGGCTAAAACAAGTCGATACCCAAAAGGAATTACTAAATAACTTAGTAAAATTGATATGACTGCTATAGACGGTCCGACACTAAACAAACGAATATCTCCTCTAGATGGGAGGAGGTCCTCTTTAAAAAGTAGTTTAGTCCCGTCTGCTAAAGCTTGAAGAATTCCCAACGGGCCGGCATATTCAGGTCCAATACGTTGTTGTATCGCTGCGGATATTTCTCTTTCTAACCATACAATTACTAGTACCCCTACAGTAATTCCCAGTATAAGGGTCAAAACGGGGACAAAGAGCCAGCCGAATCCATAGATTTCTTTTAACGATTCTGATTTAGAAAAAGAATTGATAGCTTGTACTTCTGTCGCGCCAATTATCATTTCAACGATCAACTTCTCCCATAATGATATCTATACTACCCAGTATCGTCATGATATCAGCCAATTTCATTCTTTTAATTATCTGGGGAAGAATTTGCAAATTGATGAAACCTGGTGGACGAATTTTCCATCTCCAGGGAAAAACACTATTATCCCCTATCAAATAAATTCCTAATTCCCCTTTTGGGGCTTCTACTCTTACATAAAGCTCTTGTTTCGACAATTCAAAATTGGGTGAAGGTTTTTTACTAATGAATCTATATTCAAAATCATTCCATTCGGAATTTTTTGCACTATTAAAGCGCCGAACTTCTAAATTCTCATAGGGTCCTCCGGGAATTCCTTCGAGAGCCTGTTGAATAATTTTTATGGATTCCCTCATTTCACCGATTCGTACTAAATAACGAGCTAATGAATCTCCTTCTTTTTGCCATTGGACTTCCCAATTTAATTCATTGTAACATTCATAATGATCAATTTTACGAAGATCCCATTGGATCCCAGAAGCCCTTAACATTGGTCCTGATAAGCCCCAATTTATTGCTTCCTCTCCACCAATAATACCCACTCCTTCAACTCGTTCCAAAAAAATGGGATTCCGTGTAATAAGTTTTTGATATTCAACAACTCCTGTTAAAAAATAATTGCAGAAATCCAAACATTTATCTATCCAGCCATGAGGTAGATCAGCAGCTACTCCTCCGATACGGAAATAATTATGCATCATTCGCATACCTGTGGCAGCTTCGAATAGATCATATAGCAATTCTCTCTCTCTAAAAATATAGAAAAAGGGAGTCTGTGCACCGATATCCGCCATAAAAGGTCCAAGCCATAACAAATGAGAAGCTATACGACTCAGCTCTAACATAATTATTCTTATATAGCTGGCCCTTTGAGGTACTTGAACATTTCCCAGCTGTTCTGGTGCATTTACCGTTATTGCTTCTGTAAACATAGTAGCTAAATAATCCCAACGTGTTACATATGGCAGATATTGTATAATTGTTCGGTTTTCCGCTATTTTCTCCATCCCTCTGTGTAAATAGCCCAATATGGGTTCACAGTCAATAACATCTTCACCATCGAGAGTAACGATTAGTCGAAGAACACCATGCATTGATGGGTGGTGAGGACCCATATTGACTATCATGAGATCGTTTCTTGTGGCCGGTACAGTCATATCCTTTCTTCCCTAATTCAGTATTCCATGAATTGCTCAAAACGAGGTTTAGAAAAATTGAAAATATAATAACTCAAAAAAATTCAAACGAATATTCAAATTAACGAATTTGTGACTCCCGAATATCCAACTGACTAATTAATTTCTTATAACGTACTCTATTTTTATTTGACAAATAAGCCAGCAACCGTTGACGTTTTCCCAGAATTCTTCGTAGACCCCTTTGCGATAAAAAATCTTTTTTGTGCAATTCCAAATGCGAAGTAAGTCTCCGTATCTTATTGGTGAAATTGAATACTTGAAATTCAACAGACCCTTTGTTGTTTTCTTCTTTTTCTTCTTGTTGAATAGCTGGGATGAATGAATTTTTTACCATAACATATTTTTCTGTTTTCTTTCTTTTTATTTTATAGATTTTACCGATCAGGAATAATAATAAATATTATATTTATATTATGTTATATTATGATTATTCCAGTCATTTTAATCTGGTATACGCAAAAGCGTATATTTATTCATATACTACTTTTTGATTCTATCCAAATCCCATTCGATTTTCAAAAAATCGAATGGGATTTGGATAGAAAGAGAGAAAACACATTTACAAAAGATAATGATTTCTTTGTGTCTAAGAACATTCTATTCTGCCCATTTATTATTCCTAGAACCAATTGAATTGATATGCCATTAAATTAGTATCATGTACCAAAATGTAACGCAACCTATGCGTACATCTTTCGGAATCTATCAAATATGTGATATCCAAGCAATATACATACCATTAACTAATTCTAAATTGTGGATACATATGTATCCTTAACATACTGAAACGACTGCCGTTATTGGTATCAAACCAATAGCGATTCATACAAGCTAAATCTTCTAATCGACAATTCGGCCAAAGAAGCAATTTGAATTTTAAAATGTTATTTACATCTGTATTAATGTTATTTACATCTGTATTAAGATACCTGTCTTCATTCAAAAATTGTCCACAGTTTCTCATCTTGTTTTCGTTGAAAAATACTGGATTTATATCCACAATATTCCCATTCCGGGAATTTAAACAAATTCGAATTCGCAATTCTCTACGACGTTTAGTAGATAGAATATTTTCTGGAATAAGGAAAATGGATCTGTCGAAATTATTCTTCTCAACATCTCTTTTTTTTGTGCATTTTCCATTAGTTTCATTTTGGTTTTCACTCTTATCTGCCAATGAAATACTTATGATTTGATAGATAAGAAATTTCTCATCCCAATTTTGAAAAAAACGCATTTGTTGGATAATCAAGATTCCATCGTTTAATAATTTTGGAATAAGTTTTTCTTTTTCTATATCTTTTTCTATATCTTTTTCTCTATCTTTTTTCATATCTTTTTTCATATCTTTTTTCATATCTTTTTTCATATTTTTTTTCATATCTTTTTTCATATCTTTTTCTATATCTTTTTCTATATCCATTTCTATATTCCTATCCATCAACATAAAATCCATACGCATATCTCCTTTTTTAATTGTGGATATATGGAATTCTTTCAGATCTGGCAGTCTAAGTAGGTAACAGAAAAAATCACAATTATTAAATAGTAATTGATGGGAGGGTTCAACCCATCTGAGTTGAAAAAGGAAAAATTCTTTCAGGAACAAATCTATTTTTTCTTCCTCTTCTTCCTCATTGTCTTTTTCTTCCTCTTCTTCCTCATTGTCTTTTTCTTTTTTATTTTCTTTTTTTTGAACGTCGGATTTCACGTCATCTTTTTCCACATCTTTTTTTGTCTTTCGTAGATCTGAGCCACGACCTATTTGGCTCTGTTGTTCGTTTTTTTGTTGGTTGGCATTTTGTAATTGTAATTCAAGATATTCTTTTTGATTTAGGTTGATGTTTTTATTGTGGCTGTCATCTTCATTTACATGCAAATCTAAAAGAAGTAATTTGATTGGTATCACCCATGGTTTAATCTTATATGTATTAAAAAGTAGCACCAATTCTGGAAACAACCAAAATTGATTTGATATTGATATGTTCTGATGACGATTACTAGAGAATCTTTCTTTATTCATTCCTATCCAATCAAAAAAGTTTCTTTTTTGATTGGGTGTGGATGGGTTGATTTTTCCATTAATAAAAACATCTTTTTTTTCCATTTTGTGATACTTATGAGTTTCAGTCTTATACTTATGAGTTTTAGTCTTAGTATTTTTATTAATCTTAGTGCCAACATGCGTATTGGTCCAAGTCTCAATAGACTCAATAGTATTGGTCCAAGTCTCAATATCGATATTCTTTCTAAGACAAAAATGGAAAATTTCACAATTAAAATATTTTCTATCCAGATTTTTATCCTTAGCAATACTTTTTTTTACTTTTAGTAAATCATTAATTCCTGCATTTACCAATACATAAAAAAAGTCGGGTTTCCGTGTATTGAAAGGAATTTCTTGGTGACCATTTACTTGTAATTTTGATCCATAAATATATAAGTTCTTGTCCGTCTTATCTCCATAATTCATATATTGATGTGCAAAAAAATTATATCCGTAATGTTTTTTTAATTTGTTTTTTGTCTTTTGATTCTTCAATGAATTCCCTGCATAATAATTTTCTTTCATGTAATGATGAATTTTTTCTTTTTTATCTGAATCCAATTTCATTGAGTCTTTCTTTTGAATCATACGACCTTTATTGACTCTACTTCGCCATTTTTTTGGTGCCAATCGAGACCATTTGGCCGGGGATAAATTGTATTGATCATGACCCTTTAACCAGTTTTTCCATTCATTCATTCCAGACTTTTGAATTTTCTTATGCCTTGATTTGTAATCAAATATTCCTCGTTTTATACAATAATCCTTTATTTCTCCCCTAAGATAATGATAGGTACCACGATCTTGAAGTACAGATCTCAAGTTATACTTGTTAAGTAATGGGGTTTGTGAAATTTTGTAAAATACATATGCTTGCGACAAAGAAGATAAGTCAAAATCACTATTGAAATTATTATCACTAATATTCGTATTAGAATCTAACTTTTTTACAGTCGAAATAAAGTCCATTGTATTTTGAATTGTTTCATCAATTCCTTCTTGATTTATTTCATTGTTGTAAATGGATTTATTTCTCATTTCTTTTTTTGATTCAAAGAAAAGTTGTGCATGGATCCTTGAAATGTTAATTGTACGTAGGAAGATATCTATGTATATTTTTTCAATGAAAAATTTTATAAAATAATGTAATTTTCGTATGAATCGGATATTGTTTCTTTTAATTCTTTTAAATAGCTGCCAAATATATTTTTGGTATTCCAATCTTTTATCATCATAAGTTTGAACTCTTTCTTTCTTGTCTTTTGTAATTTGTTCTATTTGATTCCTGATTGTAATTATCCTATCAGAAAGGTCTTTCCTTTTTTTCTCTACTTTCCTTTTTTTCTCTATGAGTGAATAATTTGTCCAATTCATGGATCGAATTTGAATGGTCGATTCATTATTCATTTTATTTTTGATTTGGAAATCTTTTCCATTTGTATTTGGTTCATATACTTTCACTTTCTTCTTAAGAAAAAAAAATAATAAATTTGAGGTGATTTTTGTAAGTTCTTTAATTATTCGTTTTCTACTTTTAACTATTTTAATTTTAATGATCCATATTTTTACTTTTACTATTATTTTTACTATTATTTTTTTTATTTTTTTTTTTATTTTTAAAGCCCATTGTCTTATTTTTTTCCAAATTTTTAAAGCCCATTTTTTTTTCAAAAATCTTAGAAATATAGAAAAAAAATTTGGAAATTGATTTTGAAATCGATTTAAAAATTTATTTTTAAGATTTTGAAATTGATTTAAAAATTTATTTTTAAGATTTTTAAATTGATTTTTCAGCTTTCTCTTTTTTTTGTCGAGTTCGTCATAAATGGGTTGAAAAAAATTAAGTGATTTTCGGGAAGAACCAAAGAGAACTTTCGTTTCCATTCCCCATACTGTTAAAAAAGAAAATTTTCTTTTTTTCTTGGACTTTCTACGAAAAGAAGACCATACTTTTATTTTAGCTCCTTTCCAAGGTTTCAAACAGAAAGGATAAAGAATCTTTATCTGCATCCCGTCTCTTAACCAATCTTGAGGAAATTCTTTTTCTGATAATGAAATACCGTTGTAGGTGCATTTAATATGCTTTTCTTTATTCAATGCCTTAAAATCTTGTGTCAACTCGGGGAATTGGAATAATAACATACGGCCTACATTTTTAACTATTATCAATAAAGGTAATATGATCCTTTTTCTAATAAAAGATTGGGTTACTAACGCTAACCCTCTGCTTGCTTGAGCAAGCACAAAGCTATCCCAAGCTTCGGATATTTCTCTCTGTTCTTTTTTTTCTTTTTCCTTTCTTTCCTCTTTTTTGTCTTTTTTGTCTTTTTTTTCTTTTTCCTCTTTTTCCTTTATTTCTTTTTTTTTGTCTTTTTTGTCTTTTTCCTTTCTTTCCTCTTTTTTGTCTTTTTTGTCTTTTTCCTTTCTTTCCTCTTTTTTGTCTTTTTTGTCTTTTTCCTTTCTTTCCTCTTTTTTGTCTTTTTCCTTTCTTTCCTCTTTTTTTTCTTTTTCCTTTCTTTCCTCTTTTTTGTCTTTTTTGTCTTTTTTGTCTTTTTTGTCTTTTTCCTCCTCAAAATCAGAAATTTGAAATTCTGATTCTCTACCAACCCAGTTCCTAAAAATTATATTTGTCATTTTAAAAATATCCAAAGGAGAAAAAACAAATGTTTTGTCTATTCGATCCAAAAAAAGTGGGGAATGCACACTTACTTGAAACGGTTCAAAAATACCTATTTTGCGTCTTTGAGCACGCATGGATCCTTTTATGAGATTCCGACGAAAATCTGGTAGGTAAGAGTAATGCAGAACAGCGATTTCTTCATCGTCTTTTTTTTTTTCCTTGTTTTTTTCTTCGTCTTCTTGATGGTTATTAGTACTAGTAGTAGTACTAGTAGTAGTAGTAGGAGTAGGAGTAGTAGTAGTAGTAGGAGTAGGATTAAGAGTAGGATTAAGAGTAGTAGTAGGAGTAGTAGTAGGAGTACGAGGAGTACGAGGAGTACGAGGAGTAATAAGGGGATTGAGCGCTCGCTCAGCCTGCATTTTCTCCTTTTTCTCCTGTTTCGCCTTTTCCGCCTTTTGCGCCTCAGTATTCCAAACTACAATACGTTTGAATTTTCTTGAACGAATATCAGCATCTTCCTCTGTCAACTCCTTTTTCTCTTTCTCTTTCTCTTTCTCTTCCGTTTTAATTCCCGCTGCCGTTCCCTTTTTTCTCTCTTTCTCTTCCGCTGCCGCCTGCTCCTGCAAATCCATGACATCGACCAATTTGTATGACCATTGAGAAACCTTTTTCCTTATTTCTTCGAGTTCACTTCCTTCTTCGAGTTCACTTCTTTCTTCTAGTTCACTTCTTTCTTCTAGTTCACTTCTTTCTTCTAGTTCACTTCTTTCTTCGAGTTCACTTCTTTCTTCGAATTCACTTCTTTCTTCGAGTTCACTTCTTTCTTCTATCGGATTCTTTTGATGTTCAAATTCTCGAGAATTATCATTATTAAGAAGTAGATCATAAATCTTATTTATGCAAAACATTTCTATAGAATCCTCTATAGGCTCTATAGGAGAGATTAAATTGTTTATACATGAATCGGATTCATTTTCATTTTTATTGGTTTTTCCTCGATAGGGTCCGTTCAAAAAAGGATCATACATTTTGGGCAGGCATTCTTGTTCATTTTCATCATTACAGAATCTAGTCCTTTTTTCAAACATATCGAGAACAAGGAATCCTTTTTCTAGACCTTTGATTCGACTTATGAATTCATTTATCAAGTTGTACTTTTTTTGTTCATTAGTATAAACCCAATAATTATATTGGTCTTCGTGGCATAGTTTTTCCGTTGTGTACAAAGAAATTTTTCGCTCTATCATTTCTGAAAAGGTTGATAAACTTGGTGGATATGTAAAAGACATTTTTTGTTTTCCATCACTTGGACACGTATCAAAAAAATATTGTGAAATTTCATTTCGTATAGCATTTTCAAATTTCTTATTTTTTATATATCGCAATGGACGATTCCATCGTTTATAATCGAAAATAAATGTAAGAAAAGGTTTTTCAAATCCAAATCGGGGATAGGTCTTTTTTTTGTCTTTAAGTTTTCCCAATTCCCAATTATCTTGATACCCATCAAGATAAGAATCTTCGTAAACTGGGCTATCTTTATAGCGTGTCTCATTTTTATAGCGTGTCTCATTAATCTCATTAAAGTGAAACTTGAATTCATCCTTTGTTTCGGAAGTTATTTCTAGATCGATTTCTTTTTTGACTCTTTCCTCTTCTTTTTTTTTTTCTTCTTTTTCTTTTTCTCTGTCTTTCAGTTTTTTAGTGAAAATAGGCGATGGCATTCTGCCTAAAGAGTAGATACAGGTGATAAATAAGAGAATACTAAAGACTCGAGCCATAGAATTTCTCAATTTCGATTTAGATCGAATAGAATTCTTTTTCCGTATCCAGAATAATAACAATTCAACCCATTT